TCTCTTTGAGCAAGGGCCAAAGTAGCCCCTAATAATAGTGTTATTACACCTATTAAAGAAATGAAATTCATTATATAAGGTATGACTATGAAAAGAGGAAGAAGCCGAGCTACAAGAAAAATTCCTGCTGCTACCATAGTAGCAGCGTGTATAAGAGCCGAAATAGGAGTGGGTCCTTCCATAGCATCAGGTAACCATACGTGAAGGGGGAATTGTGCGGATTTAGCAACTGCACCGACGAATAATAAAGAAGCACACAAGGTAGCAAATAAAGAATTGACCCCATTATTCTGGATTAAGTTATTAGTTATTTCAAGCAAATACCGAAATTCTAAACTACCTGTTATCCAATAAAAACCTAAGATTCCTAACAATAAACCAAAATCCCCTACACGATTAGTTACAAAAGCTTTTTGACAAGCACTTGCTGCAATTGGTCGTGTGAACCAAAAACCTATTAATAAATAAGAACACATTCCCACAAGTTCCCAAAAAATATAAATTTGTATCAAATTTGAACTAGTAACTAATCCCAGCATAGAAGTATTAAAAAAACTCATATAAGTAAAAAATCTCAAATATCCTTGATCGTGATACATATACTTGTCACTATAAATAAGAACCATGATTCCAACAGTAGTAATTAGTATTGACATAATAGAAGTAAGTGGATCGATCAAGTATCCAAACTCTAAGGAAAAATCATTATTGATGGTCCAAGACCATAGATATTGATAGATAAAGCTTCCATTTATTTGTTGAATAGACAGATTGGCTGAAAACACCATAGCTATACTTAAGAGTAAAACACTAGGAAAAGCCCACATGCGACGAATATTTTTTGTTGCTGTCGGAATAAGTAGAAGTCCAAATCCTATTGACATAGTAACTGGAAGTGGAAGAAAAGGTATTATCCACGCATATTGATATGTATGTTCCATAAGAAAAGAACCTCTTTTTTCTTATAATTACAAATTGTTCTCGATTCACCAATTCTTATCTTTTTTATCCTTTTAGAAAGGATAAATAATAAAAGAAATCAACAAAAAAAATATCTGAAAAAAAAAAGTCAAATATTGGGATTCTTAATTATTCTGATTTTTTTTCCCTCATTTCATTTATATATGTGATGTGTGATGTGCGCGCATACGTATATGTGATATATATATCACATATACATGTATATATAAATATATTTGTATTATATATATTTATATGTTAAAGTAAAAAAACAATGTATATTAAAAATAATATATTAAAAAAAAATTATCCACATACACGAAATAAGTATAGATAATAACTAAAAAGAACGATCTATTTTGAAGAATACATGTCTTTCACATACAACTATAAAAGGAGGAACCCCCCTTTTTTGA